AGAATATTACTGGAATATAGAAAGATCGGCCCGCCTTGGATGGTTAAAAATGGAAAGATAAAGTATGATTTTGAATGGTTTGCTTATGTTTATGTAAAAAAAAAGAAACATTCTAATTTTAAATTAGAATTTTATTTATATCCTTATTCTTATTATCTTTTTTCTTTTCAGTCATTCAGTGAATGATAAATCACTACAAGTGATGGGGATACACGATTTAAATAGTGGAAAATCAAATATTTAAAAATTGTATCAAGAATGACTGGAAAAGTGGAAACAAGACCCGATATAATTTGATCATTATGAGCAAATCCAAAATCTTTGTAGATAGAGCCAATCATTAGTTCCCAACCGTGGGGCGAATGAAATCCAATACATAAATCCGTTAATAACAGAATAGAAAAAGCTTTTATTGTGTCACTTAAGTTATATAGGAATTCCTGAACCCAAGAATTAATAAGAATAAGTTCTTTATTCGCCAGAATAGAAAAACTGCTTAGAATAAAGAAACATATTATATTTGTCGAGAATTGGAAAATCATACGGATACAATCCTCATTATACATCTTGATAAATTGAATCGTTTCGTTGTGGATTCCGATACGAGGTTTTTGTAGATGCGTTTCCGGGTATTCCTTTACCATTTCGTCCAACAAGCGCAGCTCTTCTAATTCCATGAATTTTTCTAGAAAACTCTTTTCTTGAATATCATTCAAAAAAGTTTCCAATTTCTTAGTATTCCACCAATTAGTAACCCAGGATTCCAGACTTTTTTGACATGATAACGCGATCCAACAAGGTAAAAAGACTATAGATACAAGATATAGAAAAGTAATAAAAAAATTTTTTTTTTTCAAATTTTTCATCTCTAATTTGTTTATGAACTCGTCGCATTCGTCGACTCTATCTAGATCTAGTAGTTCTATCAAACATGAAGTCTATTACAAGTAGCTAATCCATGCATTTAGTCTCTTTTTTTTTTAGTTTGAAAAAGAGTATTGTAGATTTTTTATTTTACTCCGAGTTAAGAAAGAAAGTATTTATCATTTCAAAATACTTCAATTGGTACACGCAAGAAATAGGCCAATTCAGCAGCTTTTTGTTCAATTTCTCGTGGAGTCAAATTTTCATCCGTACGGGTCAAAGGAATGGCCCCCTGGCCTCTTATTTCCAGATAAAGGACACGACGAGTATAAATGCCCTCTTTAAATTCTATTCTAATAGACTGAATATCTTTTATAAGAAATCGGAGACAGATGCGGCGGTTTTTTCCAGGAAATCCCCAACGAAAAATACATACTATTCCTTCTTTTTTATCGAAAAAATCATAACCACTACCTACATTCAACGAAATTGTACACCACAAATAGGCGCTAATAAAGAGGCCGGCGATTCCATAGAAAGACATCACGATCCCTTGTGGAAAAAAAATAATTTGCTGGGGGGGAAATAAGGATATAAAATTCCTACCGAGATAACTAGAAATTCCAACCAATACGAATCCTAATGAACCTATAAAAAGGATAATGGCCCAGCCTAAATTACTTATTTTTCGAGATCCTGTTATAAGTTCTATCCATATACGTTCTGATCGACAATTCATAATAGATCTGATTCCATTTAATTAAAATTAAAAGAAGACACCAAAGTAAGTGCACTTTCCTTACTTTTTTGTGTTTTCGATGTAACTCTCATCAACTAGTATTATAATCTGATGTGAAACTTTATCTTTTTTTATCTTTTTTTTTTAGTTTACCAGTAATTCACCCAATTAGTTAGAAAAACTCTACCCCTATATACTATGTTTCTACATGTATAAGGGCTCTTTCTGTTATGCTCGTAAAAAATCATGTAGTATATGATATGATTCTGCTAAATAGATATATGTGTTAGGATTCAAGCCTAAGTTTTTAAAACATAGATTTTGGCCACAGGGCTTAAACAATCTTGTTTTTTTGAACATGAAGAAATAAAGAAGACATTGCAATTGCCGGAAATACTAGGCCTACTAAAGGCACAAGAATAGAGGGAAAGTTAATAGTTGTCATAGAATGGGTACCTCGATCTACTATAATTGTACCTGTTTGTTATATTTTTGTTGTTATTATGTTATTATATTAATTAATTAATTAGAATTCTAATTAATTAATTCTTATATCTAGTGAATATAGTATATAAAAAGTGCAAAGAATGTAGAAGTAAAAAAAAGAAGCTTTCTACATATAGCTATATTAATCTAAAAATCGCATTTTTTTTATTCTAATAAAAAACTTTTGGACAAAGCAAAGAATTGACTTTAATTCTCGACTTTATTTCTTTTTTTTTACAGGAAAAAAGGCGTGCAGCTGAAATAACTCACTTAGAACGCCTTTTAAAAGATTGCGTGGTACGATTGAATCAAATAAACCCTTATGGAATAAATATTCGGCTGCTTGTGAACCCTCAGGTACTGTCTTATTCAATGTTTGTTCAATTACTCTTTTACCCGCAAATGCAATGTAGGCGTTGGGTTCGGCAATAATGATATCCCCCAACATCCCAAAACTGGCTGTTACCCCACCTGTCGTAGGAGATGTAAGAATTGATACATAGAATAACCTTTTATTTGATTGATAATCATATAAAACAGATGCTATTTTAGCCATTTGCATTAAGCTCAAGCTTCCTTCTTGCATGCGTGCTCCTCCAGACGCACATACTATAATAAGGGGTAGTAATTTATTACTAGCATATTCAATCAACCGGGTTATTTTTTCCCCGACTACCGATCCCATACTACCTCCCATAAACTCAAAATCCATAACCCCAATTGCTACGGGAATACCGTATAGTTGACCTATACCTGTTTGAACAGCTTCAGTTAACCCTGTCTGTCTTTGATAAGAATTAATACGATCCTTATAAGGTTCCTCCTCCGAATGAAATTCGAGGGGATCCACAGAAACCATATCTTCATCCATAGGATTCCAAGTCCCCGGATCAATCAGAAGTTCAATTCTATCTGAACTACTCATTTTCAAATGATATCCACATTGTTCACAAATATTAAGGTGGATATTTGTGAACAATTTTTTAAAATTTAAGAAATAACAATTGTCGCATTGAACCCACAAATCCCTCTTTTTTTGAGTTACATCAAGATTTTCTCTTTTAGTTAAATTCCTATCATTTGTGATAGTTCTTAGATTTCTACCTTCACTTAAAATGTAACTCAAAATGTAATTATCACTACCGCTTAGAATGGAACTCCCAACACGGATTTGAGAATAAAGATAATTGTCAATGGAATTATTAATGTGATTATTCCAATTATATTTAGTATCATACGTGTAATGATTATTATAGGTATCGTCACTCTTAGATCTTGAGTTCAGAAAATCTGAATCCCAAAAAGTATAAAAAGCATGGTCATTGTCAATCTCAAAAATATTATTTTCAATATCAAAATATATGGAATAACTGTCCCCCTTACTATCTATAACTAAAAAAGTATCATCAGAGTTCAAATTTCGAATGTCCGTGACCCGAAATAACTGATCAACATTACTGTAACTAAACGGGTAACTATTTCTCCAACTCTGACTCTTTTTCTTTCTATCATTTACACTCGAATCTTCTCTTTTCCTGGTATTTTCAATAGGACTCAGACTGTCCGTTGATTTACTTAATCCACACCCGTGTTTTAACTCTTTTTTAGACAACATTGAATTGAACCGCCATTTTTTCATAGAGCTTTCTTGCCCCCTATTCGCATGAAACTAAAATAGATGAATAGTCATTTGATGAAAATAAATTTCATTTCTATCAGAATCATAATAAAGGATATAAATAAAATCATTCGGATTATTAATTAAATAATGAGTGAGTATTATATTGTTTTCCATTTTGTAAAAATCCATGGTCTCAGTCCATTCATTGAATATGATAGACCTTTATAAAAGGTCAGAGTTTCCCGCGCTGTGTCAAATTTACATCATCATCAAAAGAAAAAATAAGGAACTATAAATAGAGTGTAGTGTCTCCTTTAGTTTTTTGAAATGACGAAAATTTTTTCATAGAATAATCTAATATACGAAATGAATAATTCTATTCCAATACGGAACGAAAAGGACAATATACAAGATGGATAGAAGGAGTTCTTATACTTGACGTGATATCTACCGTCATGGTCCGAATCGACGAAATATATATAAGAATATGCCAATTCTGCCAATCCTAGGGATCCGTAGGATTAATTGGGGATACAACACAATAATAAAAAGTTTGGGTTGTTTATTATTAATTTTTTTTTAAGATCTTGCTTATATATCTAAATGCGTCTCTATAAATAGAGAGCGATACAATAAACATATAAATGGAATAGTTTTATTCGGCTCAATCCTTTTAATAAAAGATTGGGCCGAGTTTTTTTATTTACAATTAAATTAAGGAGACGAACGGTGATTACTTAGTTTAGATTGTATCCATTGCTTGGAATTCAAATTTAATTTCCTTCCATACTTCACAAGCAGCAGCTAGCTCAGGACTCCATTTACAAGCCTCGCGAATAATAGTATTACCCTCGCGAGCAAGATCACGTCCTTCATTTCGAGCTTGTACACATGCTTCTAGGGCTACTCGATTCGCTACAGCACCTGGCGCATTACCCCAAGGGTGTCCTAGGGTTCCTCCACCAAACTGTAGTACGGAATCATCTCCAAAGATCTCGGTTAGAGCGGGCATATGCCAAACGTGAATACCTCCCGAAGCAACGGGCAAAACACCTGGTGTAGAAACCCACGATTGAGTGAAATAAATACCGCGACTTCTGTCTTTTTCAGTAAAATCATCACGTAGTAAATCCACAAAGCCTAAGGTGATTTCTCTTTCCCCTTCAAGCTTACCTACTACGGTACCGGCATGAATATGATCTCCACCAGACAGACGTAACGCTTTAGCTAGTACACGGAAGTGCATACCATGATTTTTCTGTCTATCAATAACGGCGTGCATTGCACGGT